AATCCGAAGATGAAGAGAGAAACAAAGAATATCACTACTGTATAAACAAAGAGTTTGAGAGTAAGCATTACAAAATCTCCAAGATCATTTTTTTAGGGGAATAGATTACCCATTTTTTTCGTACCGCATATGCTATAATGAAGTGTGTTTTTTTTTTTTTTCAAAAAATCATGAATTTAGGAGAATATTGAAGATTTCATCGAAAACTTACAGCAGCTTGCCAAACAAAGGCTAAGAGAAAAAAGAATAGAGGTATGATAGGCATAATGTCTATGAGTGGATTGAAAAAAGCATAAGCCTCGGGCAATTTGGCGAAGAAAAAACTACTCGAACTCAAATAAGGGATAGAATTAAGACAGATACAGATTAAACTAAAGATATTAAGCATAACAAAAATTTCGTTCTTGTAGATTAGATAATTTAATTTTGATTGAGTCATTTTTATAATATAAGGTAAAAATGAAAAAGGCAGGCCAAAAAATCCTTCTTTTTCTTTGAACTATCCCAAATCAAAAACCCCTTTCAATTCTCAAACGAGAATACAAAGAATTATACTTTCATACAATATCTTAATAGAATTCAATGTAATGATCAATGAATTTTTTGATTCTATATGTATAGAAACCTAGCAACAATATATTACATACTAGAATTGACGAATAACCAATACTAATATAATATTAGTATTTATTAGTGTTGAATAGAAATTCAAATGGGGCGTGGCCAAGCGGTAAGGCAACGGGTTTTGGTCCCGTTACTCGGAGGTTCGAATCCTTCCGTCCCAGACCCTTTCTGCTATAAAGGGCAGATTGGATCACATTGTTTCCAACATTAAACAGAAAATTGTTAAAGAGAACAATCTTTCGTTCTGAATTCTAAGAATGATTCTTAAGAATTTTTTTGGTTTCTTACAAACAGAATCAAGTGTCAAATGCAGTTGGAAATAAAGATCTTTAATTTTTTAACTTAATTTTTATGATATAAATCTTTGCTTTGGTATTCGAAGAAGTGCAATAAATCTATATATTATCGATAAACTTTCCAACCTTCGTGGGTCATTGGAATAGTTTATTTGATTAAAAATAGATTTTATTCTGGAATTGGGAATTCATTAGAGCCCCTTTCTTTGAGGTTTTTAATTTATTTGTTCAAGAAAAAAAAAGGATCCTTCATGATTGATCGTCCCGAACAATCTGTTGAAAATTTCAATAAATCTTAAGCAAACTAAACTCATTTATTCTTTATTTTTGTTATGTATTGTATTTCATTCTTATGTATTGTATTTAATTCTATTAATATGATATGGGGTTAAAAAAGGGATCCTTCCTGAGTAAGACTTTTCCGGAAAGTAAGGAAAGGAAAATATTATTATATCTATAAATAGTCTCTATAATTTAATATTATAGAGACTATTTATAGATATAATATAAAATCAAAACTATACGGCCGGCCATATCATAATATATAATAATATCTACATATATCAGTTGATCCAATGACTATTCATGATTTCATATTGAATCAATTCCATATCAGTTTGAAATTAAATAAGAGAAATGTTATGGTAAAACTTCGTTTGAAACGATGTGGTAGAAAGCAACGTGCGACTTGAAGGACATGATTGACTGTGGATTCTTACATCCGCCATTTTCTATAAGAATGAAGATGCTCTTGGCTCGACATAGTTTGTTCTTTTTACTAGGAACCTAACTTGTGTTGGGTTCTAATCTAAATAAAAAGTACATGATGAAGCTCGAGCAGAAAGGATTGAGATTCATTTATCGGGGGGAAGAATCTAGGGTTAGTGACAATAAAAATCAATAAGTTGAACCAACTTTGTAAATATATCCTCTATAATATAAATTTTTAATATAAATGGATAAATTATATAAATTGAAAAGGGTTAAAATTCAAACAAGTTTGAAATAAAAAAGAAAATAAGTAATATTTGTCGGAATTCATAAAACTATTTCGATCAAAAGTGTATCACAAGGGAATCAATCTCTCTTATTTTTTTCTATAGAAAGAAATAATAAAAAAAAAAACAAAGGGTATGTTGCTGCCCTTTTGAAAGGAGTAAGGATCACCGAAGTAATGTCTAAACCCAATGATTTCACAAAACAAAGATAAAGGATTCCGGAACAAGGAAACACTATTTTCAATTGTCTCAACAATTGGATCAAAATGCGGAATAAAAATTGATTCGAGACAAACAAAAGAGGTTAGAGACGGCTCAATAAATATCTAAGGATTTCCTCAGAATTACCCAACTTGAGTTATGAGTACGAATGAGATCCTTTTAACTTTCGTAAGGAAAGAGGAAGAAAAAACCACTTTAATCATAGTCTAATTCATTATTTATTCAGTATTTTATGGATATATTTGCCGTTATATACAGAAATTAGAATCATTTTTTCTCGAGCCGTATGAGGATAAAGCCTCCTATACGTTTCTAGGGGGGGCATTGTTTATCTACATCTATCCCGATGAGCCATCTATCGAATCGTTGCAATTGATGTTCGATCCCGAAGAGAAGGAAGAGATCTTCGGAAGGTAGGTTTTTACGATCCGATAAAGAATCAAACCTATTCAAATGTTCCCGCTATTCTATATTTCCTTGAAAATGGCGCTCAACCCACAGTAACTGTTCATGATATTTTAAGGAAGACAGAATTATTTAAAGAAGGAATATTGGGTTAACTGTTAATTTAATTAAATTAAAAAAATTGAATAAAAAAGAGAGGGTACTAGCATCTATCTTTGTATAATTATTTCTCCATAATTTGTTTGCTCTTTTTTTTTGCTCACTCATTATTTTATTATTTATTTTTTATTGTGGGAATTTAATTTACCGACAAAGACAGGGTGAATTTCGGTTATTGTACCTCTTTTGATTGAATCAACTCGATATTTTTCTCTACCCTGCCTTTATTTATTTTTGCATTCAAATTTATTTTTTTACTTATATTGTGCCAATCCAACACAAGGCCTTAATTTGATTTATTTATAATTTTTTTCTCAGCATTCTATATCATATTGACAATGGTGTACCGAACAAATATAATTTGATCGTAGATAAATAAAATGGATCTGTTTATTCCTGCCTCATATTTATTTTTTTTTTTTCCTTCGCTTTAGCCTTAGTCATCTTAGTCATAAGGATGTGTTTACTGAATTTACTGGTATACAAGACGTAAAAAAAAAAAAATGGAATGGATCAAGAGAAAAATAGGTATAAGTTTTGATTATAGATATTAGATATATCTATATGAGAATTTATTTGAGAATTTATTATTTTTTAATCCAATCCTACCTATTTTAGTGGATTGGTGTTTATAATTGATTAAAAAAATCTTTCTTTTAAATTAAATTTGTTGCTAGTTCAATCTTTTTATTTTGGCGGGATGGGATCAAATTTTTTTTATCGTATCTACAATCCGGGTTGCTAACTCAACGGTAGAGTACTCGGCTTTTAAGTGCGACTATGATCTTTTACACATTTGGATGAAGCAACGAATTCGTCCAGACTATTGGTAGAGTCTATATAAGACCACGACTGATCTTAAAAGGTAATGAAGGAAAAAACAGCATGTCGTAATAATTTTTTTTTTTAATTAAAATAGAACTTTTAATTTATCCTTAACTTAACTGTATATATATATTATTAATTGTTTTTATTTTTGGAAGGAGACAAAAGAAATTTACAGTTGGGTCTAGTGAATAAATGGATATCGTCTTTTAGTCCTAATTTTGGTAAAACAAAAAGCAACGAGCTTATATTCTTAAAATTGGAATAATTACCCGATCTAATTTGGATGTTAAAAATAGATTAGTGCCAGTGCAGAAAAAGGTTTTTATGCGAGTAAATCATTGATTATTTTTTATTTTTTTATGAAAAAAAATCCTAACTATTCTCTTGGAGATGGATGTATAGAAGAAACAGTATACTGATAAAGTAAAGAGAATATAATTTTTTCCAAAATCAAAAGAGCGATCGGGTTGTAAAAATAAAGGATTTTTTACCCTCTTGTAATTTTAACAAAGGATAAAACCTATTGTATAGAAAAGGAGAGGAAAAGGATCCTGTTGATTGGATTCTAGGTCTCCGGGGTCTATCTTTATTTCTTAACTATATATACTGTAATTATATACCCTGTTCGGACCATATTGCACTATGTATCATTTGATAATCCAAGAAATGCCTCCTGTCTTGTGTCTCTGTTTCAAGTAGAAAAATGTAAATGGAAGAATTACAAGAGTATTTAAAAAAAGATAGATCTCCGCAACAACACTTCCTATATCCGCTTCTCTTGCAGGAGTATATTTACACACTTGCTCATGATGATAGTTTAAATGGTTCGATTTTTTACGAACCTATCGAATTTATTGGTTATGACAATAAATTTAGTTTAGTACTTGTAAAACGTTTAATTATTCGAATGTATCAACAGAATTTTTTGATTTATTTGGTTAATGATTCTAATCAAAATGGATTCGGTGGACACACCAATTATTTTTATTCTCATTTTTTTTATTCTCAAATGGTATCAAAGGGTTTTTCAGTCATTGTGGAAATTCCATTCTCCCTACGATTAGTATCTTCCTCCGAAGAAAAAGAAATACCAAAATCCCAGAATTTAGGATCTATTCATTCAATATTTCCTTTTTTAGAGGACAAATTATCTCATTTAAATAATGTTTCAGATATACTAATACCCCATCCTATCCATTTTGAAATTTTGGTTCAAATCCTTCAATGCTGGATTCAAGATGTTCCCTCTTTACATTTATTGCGATTCTTTCTACATAAATATCAGAATCTGAATAAAACTATTCAGAGTAATAAAACTATTTATGTTTTTTCAAAAGAAAATAAAAGACTATTTTGGTTCTTGTACAATTCTTATGTATCTGAATGCGAATTTTTATTAGTTTTTTTTCATAAACAATCCTGTTATTTACGATCAACATCTTCTGGAGCCTTTCTTGAACGTTCACAT